TTCGGAAAAATAGTTGAACCAATTCCGGGAATTCCGTATTCAAGTCAATGATGCATTACATTAATTATATTCATAAAATTTTTTATAAAATAATAAAAATCTCAAAATATTTAATTCTATTTTTTTCTTATTTCTTATTAATTTAATAAAAAAATAAAGTAAAAGCGGGTAGCGGGAATCGAACCCGCATCGTTAGCTTGGAAGGCTAGGGGTTATAGTCGACGTTGATTCATCATTTTTAACGTCTCTAATTCAAAACTGAACGTGAAACTTTGGTTTCATTCGGCTCCTTTATGGAAGATGTATAAATTCCTATATTAAGACATGAACGAAAAAAAAAATTCCACCCATAACATCTATGTCAGCTTTTCTGTCTGAATGTATTCAGAACAACCCGCTTTCTAGACGATCCCTATAGAAAAGAGGGGGATTATATTATAACAACCTTTCTAGTTACTTCGTTCTCTATTTCTATGTGAGAGAATCCTTAGGAAAAGCATTTTGTTTCTACCGAGCTAAAAAAATTTGTCGATGTCTCTAGTAAACCAAAGTCATTGTTTAATAGCCATTTTGCTTCAATTTCCGTAATACAAATTCCAAATTAAAGATTTAGTTACGATTAGAAAGCCACTTTCTATCTTTATCCATGGATCCTTTACTCATACTTATTCAATTAGAAGTATTGATCTAATAAAAAAAAAAAAATTATGTTTCGTAATCTCATAATCCAATTTTTCAATTTTTAATTGATTCTTGGATACAAATCACGAGAATGTATATTCTTCCTCGAATTTTTCATTGAGAGGTAAAGGATTAAATCCTTTTAAGAAATAAAGTTTTTGGTCGGAATGAAATATTAATCAAACCGAAAGACCCCTTAACTATATAAAGGATTATAGAACGAATCACACTTTTACCACTAAACTATACCCGCTACAATCCGATTATTGTATATAAATGAACCTTTTGTCGAACAAGAAAATGGGTCGTAATAAAAAGTTAAAAGAGTAAAAAGAAAGGATAGGATCATAAAATAATCATGAAAATTAGAGCGTTTACGTGTTGTATCAGAGAACCCAATGAGATTCGGAAAAGAGAATTCATTAAATTTCAATAACTAAAACTAAATAACAAGTGTTTTTTTGCCGGAGGTTTTTGACCTAGACGTCTCGACAAAACTACTTAAGCCATAACATACATGAAAATGTATTGTGCAAGAATCCACAGCTCCCTTTTTGTTATTTATTTACTTTACTAAAATAAAAGGAATAAAGAAAATAAAGAATAAATATAAAAAATTAAGAATTAAGATAAGAAACGACACTTTGATTCGATATCATTTGATTCTATATCATAGAAATCAAAAGAGTTTTTATGTTTCCAATCGTAATAACAAGCAAGTATTTTAGTTTTCAAATAAAAAAAAATTATTTATGATTCGTTGGAACAATAAATGGCGGGCCCGGCCTGGTCAGTACTTAGCCGGGCCGTGGAACTAAAAAGCACTCTCGGATGAAAAAAAATATTATGAAGGGCTCTTTCAATCCTTATTTTTTATAATGTAACATAGTATTATCCTTTTTCAATTGGGAGGAGAGATGGCTGAGTGGACTAAAGCGTCGGATTGCTAATCCGTTGTACGAGTTTTTCGTACCGAGGGTTCGAATCCCTCTCTTTCCGTTTTTGTTGATGACTTGGTATTTTCTTTCGAATTTTTCGCGAGCTCTTTTTATTTTTAATAGTAAAAAATGTGTAATAGATAAAATCCTACTAAGAACATTTAAAAATCAATCAAGGAAAACAAAAACCTTATCTTTTATTCTTCACGTCCAGGATTACGTCCTGGATCATTAGACAGGAATCCGAAAATAAAGAGAGAAACAAAGAATATCACTACCGTGTAAACAAATAGTTTGAGAGTAAGCATTACATAATCTCCAAGATTTTTTTTAGTAAAAAAGAGAATAGATTCTCCGTTTTTATACCGCATACCCTACTATTTTGATTTTTTATTTTGACACCAAGAAATAAAGTGGGGTGATCCAGATTTTTCGCGGTTGTACAAGAATTTCAATATTTGAATTGAGGGTGTAAGACTTATCTGATCTTATCAATTCTTTTCTTTGAATTTTTTTTTTTTCAATAAATCATGAATTTGTCTAGACATTATTAAATTAAAGATATCATCGAAAACTTACAGCAGCTTGCCAAACAAAGGCTAAGAGAAAAAAAAACAGGGGTATTACTGGCATAAAATCTACGATTGGATTTAAAAAAGCGTAGGCCTCGGGCAATTTGGCGACGAAAAAACTACTTGAATAAAGAGCAGAATTAAGACAGATACAGATCAAACTAAATATATTAAGCATAACAAACATTTTGTTCTTGAGGATAATTGTATTTTATTTATTTTGATTGAGTTATTAATAAATTGAGTTTTTTATTATTATAAATATGTTATTATTCATAGAAAAGAAAAATGAATAAAAAGAAAATAAGATAGACCAAAAAACTTTCTTTGATTTGAACTCACCCAATCAAAAATCCTTCAATTCTCAAATCAAAAGAGAATAGAATAAACCATACTTTCATACAATATCTTAATTGAATTATATGTAATGATCAATAAATTCTGTTTAATTCTACGTCTACATGTATAAAAATTCTAGTAATCTATTTTATAGATAATAGATATTTAGACTTGAGTTGACGAACAACCAGTACCAATATTAGTGTTTATTAGTGTCGACTAGAAATGGGGCGTGGCCAAGTGGTAAGGCAACGGGTTTTGGTCCCGCTATTCGGAGGTTCGAATCCTTCCGTCCCAGAACATACCTGACCCACGATCATTTTATTAATCTATAATAAAAAAGAAAATATATATCTATTAAAATATATATCTATATCATAATCTATATCATAATAAAATATATCAAAATAAAGATTATCTTTTCGACCAGTCTTCCGTTTAAGAGTATAATATTGTTATAGAATGTGATTCTTATTTCTTTTTTTTTTTTTTTTATTATTAATCATATCTTTTTCACAAATTTAATCGAGTTCAAATAACACGCATATGAAACGAAATTTTGATTTGTTAAATATTACTGATTTTACAATATGAAATACGAAAAAATAACAACCTAAATCTTCAATCTTTCCTTACATCAGTCTTTTTTTTTTTATTAATCATTGATGGTTTAATCCAATATGGATTTATCTTTCTCTTAATGATGATAAAAAGCGAATGGTACTTACTGTAAAACCTTATGCAAATAATGATATAGGGTAGGAAACTATTCAATCAATTAAATCTTTTTAATGATTTCTTATGAGTTCTTGGTACTCTAAGAAGTGTGAAATTGTTGAATTTATCCTATCACGTTACTTGAAGATAGAGATTCAAAATAACTTGTTTATTCGTGTTTATTTATTCATGTTATGTTAGTTATAATTAAAAAAAAATTATAAACAATGGGGTTAAATTAATTGAATTCTTGTTGAGACTTCGTCATACATTATCCATTCTTCATATAGAAGAAAAAAGTATAGATTATTATGTACCGACCGAACCGATGATTATTCACGATTCCATAATTGAATCAATTACATACTGGTTCCAAACTGAAGGAATGTTATGGTAAAACTTCGTTTAAAACGATGTGGCAGAAAGCAACGTGCGACTTGAAGGACATGATCAGCTGTGGATTCTTACATCCACCACTTTTTTATATTATATAGGAACGAAAGTGCTCTTGGCTCGACATCATTTGTTCTGTTCCACTGGAACCCTCATTTTTGAGAGTGTTGCCATGTAAATAGTACACGATGGAGCTCGAGTAGAACGTATTGATTAATTTCTCAAGGGCAAGAATCTAAGGTTAGTATCGATCAATAAATTGGAACAACTTCGTAAGTATATTTTAGATATATAAATCTAAAGGATCCAATTCGATAAAATTTAAAAGTTAATTTTGTTGGAATTGGTAAAACTCTTTTGATCAAATCAAAAGTAAAGTGTATTACGTAGGAATCAACCATTCATACGATTCTTTGATAGAAAGAAATCACAAAAAATGGTATGTTGCTGCCGTTTTGAAACGATTTAAAGATCACCGAAGTAATGTCTAAACCCAATGATTCAAGGCAAAGATAAAGATCCTGGAACAAGGAAATACCGTTTTCAATTGTCTCAACAACCAGATCATATTTAAGAATCAAAATAGATTCTAAAGGAGACAGACAAAAAGGGTTAGAGACCACTCAATAAATTTAATACCTAAAAGGTTTCTTTTGAGTTATTTGAGAGTTATTCAACTTGAGTTATGAGGATACAAATAATTTTTTTTTTTGGGGGGGGGGGGGGGAAGACTAAGAAAAAGTATTTAAACTAAAATCAATAATATAATGAATTTGATGATTTTATGGATCTATTTGTTATTATGATTCTATACATAGACATAATTTAGAATTTTCTCGAGCCGTACGAGGAGAAAACTTCTTATACGTTTCTAGGGGGGGGGGGAGTATTGTTCATCTATCCCAATGAGCCATTTATCGAATCGTTGCAATTGATGTTCGATCCCGACGAGAGGGAAGAGATCTTCGTAAAGTGGGTTTTTATGACCCGATAAAGAATCAAATCTATTTAAATGTTCCTGCTATTCTATATTTCCTTGAAAAAGGTGCTCAACCTACAGGAACTGTTCATGATATTTCAAAAAGGGCGGGGGTTTTTACGGAACTTCGCCCTAATCAACAAATAAAATTCAATTAATGAAATAAAAAAAATGTGGATGATTTGTATATAGCCTTGTATAACCTTTTTGTTTCTTTGCTATTTCCTCTTTTGTTCTATTTATATCATACTAAATTTATTATTGTTACTATAAAATATAAAAGAGTGTCTTTTATAACGACAAAAATCTATTTATATTTTATTGATATAAATTTTATTGATATATATAAAATAGATAGAAAAAGATTAAGTGAATAAATAAATGAAGTAATCGGGTCTATAAATATAAAATTTTGAGATTACTGTCAATGACTTAAGGAACAAATAAAAAAACACAAAGGATTTCACTTGCTTATTTTAGTGAATAAACCTCATTTTTTTACTTAATTTTTTTTTCCACCAATATTGTATCAATGTTGTGTTGTATAGAAATATTATATATAGTGCCAATCCAACACAAGTCCTTAGTTTTTTTTTTTTTTTTTTTTTTCTTATTTTTTCTTATAATTCTAATTGATTGAAATTGGAATTGTTAGTTAGATTTAGAAATTTTTTTTTCTTTTGTATTCTTTTCTCAACATTCATATTGACAACAGTGTATCAAATAAATATAATCCGATCGTGGATAAAAGGATCCATTTATATCTCCGTCCCATAGCTTTTATTTCATTCAAATAATGGGTTCTTGTATTTTCTGTGATACAAGAAGTCTTTTTTTGATTAAGATTAAACTCAATAAAATCTATATATACTATAGAATTAATGGATGTATTTATAAATATTTTACTTTATCCCTATTTTTATCTGAGAATTTTTTCATCGGATCTGTTCATTTTTATTATGTTCAGAATCTAATCAATTAGAATTTAAAAAATTTGTGCTATTTTAATGTTTTGATTGGTTTGGATTGCGTTGTGCAATTCAATCTTTTTTTTATTGAGATTCCGATTGTATCTACACATTCTAATTATTTTATTTGGGTTGCTAACTCAACGGTAGAGTACTCGGCTTTTAAGTGCGGCTAGCATCTTTTACACATTTGTATGAAGCAAAAGATTCGTCCATACCATCGGTAGAGTTTGTAAGACCACGACTGATCCTGAAAGGAATGAATGGAAAAAGCAGCATGTCGTATCAATGGATAATTCTAAGAATATTTCATTCTTACCGAATAGGTCCAAAACCTTATTAAAATTGTTTGAATTCTTGTCGTGTAATAAAAAAAATGAATTTGGTCGAGTGAATAAATGGGTAGAGCCCTACTACGGTTCCAATTATAGGGAAACAAAAAGTAATGAGCTTCTGTTCTTAATTTTTGAATGATTACCCGATCTAATTAGACGTTAAAAATATATTAGTGCTTAATACGGGAAAAACTTTTCCCATGAGTGGATTATAAATTTCTTATGAGTCCTAATTATTAGCTATTACCCATTATGGGGTAGAGATAAATGTGTAGAAGAAGGCAGTATATTGATAAAGATTTTTCAAAATCAAAAGAGCGATTGGATTGAAAAAATAAAGGACTTCTAACCATCTTGTTACCCTAGAATGAACATAAATCAATTAGATGGAAAAAGAGAGGCTAGAGAGTCTGTTGATGAGTCTTACTTGTTCCGAGGTATTTTCTTACTATAATACCTTGTTTTGACTGTATCGTACTATGTATCATTTGATAACCCAATAAATCACCTATTTCTTTTCTTGTTCACATTAAAAATGGAAGAATTTCAAGGATATTTAGAACTAGATAGATATCAGCAACATGACTTCCTATACCCACTTATCTTTCGGGAGTATATTTATGCACTTGCTCATGATCATGGTTTAAATAGATCGATTTTGTTGGATAATGGAGGTTATGACACTAAATATAGTTTACTAATTATAAAACGTTTAATTAGTCGAATGTATCAACAGAATCATTTGATAATTTCCGCTAATGATTCTAACCAAAAAAAATTTTTTGGGTACAACAAAAATTTGTATTCTCAAATGATGTCGGAGGGATTTGCAGTCATTGTGGAAATTCCGTTTTCCCTACGATTAGTATCTTCCTTAGAGGCGACAGAAATCGTAAAATCTTATAATTTACGATCAATTCATTCAATATTTCCTTTTTTAGAGGACAAATTCCCACATTTAAATTATGTATCAGATGTACTAATACCCTACCCCATTCATCTGGAAATCTTGGTTCAAACCCTTCGCTATTGGGTGAAAGATCCCTCTTCTTTACATTTATTACGACTCTTTCTTCACGAGTATTATAATTGGAATAGTCTTATTACTCCAAAAAAAATTATTTTTTCAAAAAGTAATCCACGATTATTCTTGCTCCTATATAATTCTCATGTATGTGAATACGAATCCATTTTACTTTTTCTTCGTAATCAATCTTCTCATTTACGATTAACCTCTTCTGGTATCTTTTTTGAGCGAATACATTTCTATGAAAAAAAAAAATATCCTGTAGAAGAAGTCTTCGTTAATGATTTTCCGGCCGCCATCTTATGGTTCTTCAAGGATCCTTTTATGCATTATGTTAGATATCAAGGAAAATCTATTCTGTCTTCGAAGGATACCCCTCTTCTGATGAATAAGTGGAAATATTATCTTGTCAATTTATGGCAATGTCATTCTTATGTGTGGTCTCAACCAGGAAGGATTTATATAAACCAATTATCCAAGCATTCCCTTGATTTTTTGGGTTATTTTTCAAGTATGCGACCAAACCTTTCGGTGTTACGGGGTCAAATGCT